CTCCACTCTATAATATAATAGGGATGCTAGTTAATAATTAGGATTCATGAAAAAAAAATCGACGATCTACTCCCAGTAGAACCCCTTCCCGCATCCGGTACTAATATATTTTTAACGTTTAATTAGATCGGGTATTAATTCAAATTAATAATAAAAGCTCGTTGCTTTTTTTGTTTCCCTATAATTGGGGCCATAAGGCTCTATCCATTTATTGATTTGACCCGCCGATTTAGTACCATTCCAAGCCAAGAATCAAAATAAGATTTTGTATCGATCCGGCAAAGATTAAGTATTCTCAAAGTTATCCATTGATACGACATGCTGTTTTTTCCATTCATGCCCCCCAGGATCAGTCGTGGTCTTACAAACTCTACCAATGATATGGACGAATCCGTTGCTTCATCCAAATGTGTAAAAGATCATAGTCGCACTTAAAAGCCGAGTACTCTACCATTGAGTTAGCAACCCGTAAAAATAGGATGCGTAGATACGATCGGAATCAAAAAAAAAAGCAAAATAAATAAAGAGATTACCCCACAAAAACATTGAGTTAGTAATACGGCTTAATTATGATGAACACCAAAATGAAATCAAAATAAACAGATCCGATTTAAATAAAAAGGATTCTCGATCCATAGGGATAGGTGTCAAAATGAATAGACCATCCATCATTTTGATCTTTTTTTTTCATTAATTTTATTAAGAAGATACTTTATCTTGTTGCGTTGCAGTGAATTTGGTGAATCCATCATTTGAGTAAAGTGAAGTAAACTAAATAAACAAATATAATTCAATCGTGGAGAACTAGATCTAGTTCTCCACGATTGAATTATATTTGTTTGATACACTATTGTCAATATGAATGGAATATTGAGAAAACAAATGAAAAAATAAGGAATAATAAGGAATAAGTAGGAAAAAAATCTCGCGTTTATTCAATAAGCATACAATAAGCAAGATGTATCCCTTGTTTCTTAGTGAAGTTCAACCAACAAAACAAAAAACAATCCGATTGGTAGCAATTGCAGCATTTCATAGTAATTTCGCCTATTCACTCGAATTTTTTTCTACCACCCGTATCATATTCCTAGAATATTTTTATTATTTTATTCTATGACATATATTATACAGTACAAATAGAGCAGGGAAAAGGGGGGTCAGACCAGAACCAATTAAACAAATCTAGATATTTGACCCTTTTTCTCATTAATTGAATTTTCTTTGATTACCTTTAAATACCTCAGCCTTCTTTGAAATATCATGAACAGTTCCTGTGGGTTGAGCGCCCTTTTCAAGGAAATATAGAATAGCAGGAACATTTGAATAAGTTTGATTCTTTATCGGATCGTAAAAACCCACTTTATGAAGATCCCTTCCCTCTCTTCGGGATCGAACATCAATTGCAACAATCCGATAGATGGCTCATTGGGATAGAACAATACCCCCCCTAGAAACGTATAGGAGGTTTTCTCCTCGTACGGCTCAAGAAAGAATGATTCGTATTTATGTATATAGTGACAAATTTTTCTAGAAAATCATCTAATTAGACTATCGAGTTGTTTTTTTTGTTCTTTGCTTTCTTCCTGAAATCATTCATACTCCTAACTCAAGTTAGGTAATTATCAACTAGTTCGAAGGGAGATACTTCGACATTTATTGAGTCGTCTCTAACCTATTTTGTTTGCCTCATCTAGAATCTATTTTCTCATTCTGATCTAGCTTTAGTTATTGAGGCAGTTGAAAAATAGGGTTTCCTTGTTCGGGTTATCTGTTATCTTTGCTTAAAATCTTTGGGTTTAGACATTACTTCGGTGATCCATAATTGTTTCAAAATGGCAGCAACATGCCTTTTTTTATTTAAGGAATCATACGACCTCCTTTACGATACACTTGGGGTCGAAAAATTTTTCCAATTACGAATCTTTTTATAATTTTATAATTTGACCTTTTCTATTTCTATATCGAAGATATACTTACGAAGTTTTTCTAACTTATTGATTAACACTAACCCTAGATCCTTCCCCTGATAGATTAATCAATGCTTTATACTCGAGCTCCATCATGTACTATAATTACATTACAACCCCCCCCCCCGGGGGGTCGTAGTAAAACAGAACAAACTATGTCGAGCCAAGAGCATCTTCACATCCGAGATATAAAAAATGGCGGATTCTTGCATCCACAACCGATCATGTCCTTCAAGTCGCACGTTGCTTTCTACCACATCGTTTCAAACGAAGTTTTACCATAACATTCCCCTTGGAACCAGTATGGAATTGATTCAATACGGAATCATGAATAATCATTGGCTTAATGGTCACCTAGTAGTACATACTTTACTTTTATATATGTATGGATGTATAGGTATTTATCCGGAGAAGTCTCAGTAAAAATTTAATCCCATCTCATCTTCTTCTATCATATGAATGAAACTCCTTTATAAAAAACACAAAAAAGAGAGTTGCTTAAAACTTCTTTACATCTACACCTTGAAAAAATTCTTCAGCACGATCAATCGTAAAAAATCCAATTCTTTCTCAAACAACTTAACTAGAGAGGGGTTTTAAAATTCTCAATATTTGAACAGAATAAGTCATTAACCAAATAAGTGATTTCAATGCCCAGAATATTTGCAAGTGATTTGATAGGATGGATTCACCAACCACCAACCTCGCGCGCCTATTCAAGATAAAAATTTAAAGTATCAAGAATTGATAAGGAATCCTAAAAAATCGTTTAAAAAATTTCCTATTTAGAAATTGTTGATGAAAATCTTTTTTCTCGAGAATTGGATCTCTAAATCAATCAAGAAGTCGACACAATAATAACGAAACGAGTAGCTAAAAAAAGCCCTTAGATGATCTCCCATTGATTAAAGGGACAGGAATTGGATCATCGTAATAGAAATCCATCTTTCTTTTTCAATTGAATCATCAATAAATAATTTAAACTAGATAGATAAATCGAGAAAAAAGCAAATTGTTTGTTTTCAGGGGGACGGCGAGAAAGGGGCTCGTCTCAGCTAAGATTAAGGACATTATTCTTTCCTCTGACTTAAAATGACTTAAAAAATCAGAATCTAGGAATTAATCATCCTAGGAATATAACATTTTGGTATGTATAGATACACCAAAAATTGTCAACAAAGGTAATCATAGCTATCTGGGAGATCTCAGATTTTTATCACCAAAATGAAATACCGTGCCAACGGAATAGAATTTCTAATTTTCTTTGTATACTATAAATTTACTTTATTAATAATATAGAAATCTTTCTTTTTTTTCATTTCGACTTCGAAATCGAGCATCCTAATATCATATATATACGGAGCATAGAATTTCTCTAAGTAACTAATGAATCTCAACCTGAATATGAACAGGGCGGGCCATTCATCCTACGTCTGCCCCGCTTTTTTTTTAATGAGCATTTTTTATATTACCCTCCCTATACGAAACGAAAAGGGATAGATGATTCAGAGTATATGATTCATAGAACAGAACGCTCGTTAAAAAAAAATAAGAAATCAAAATGAAATCGTATTGGATACAATATGACACTCTCAAACAGAAGATGGTTAAAGAATCGCATTTTTGTTCTGATAGAATCAGTCTGGGACGGAAGGATTCGAACCTCCGAGTAACGGGACCAAAACCCGGTGCCTTACCGCTTGGCTACGCCCCACTTTGATTTCTATTCGATACTAATAAACCCTAATATGGGTATGGGTAGTTCGTCAATTCCAACCCAACTCGTGATAAAAATAGGTTGTTGCTAGGATTCGAGACGTTTAGATATGGAATAAAAATCAATTCATTGATCATTAGATACAATTCAATTAAGATATTGTATTAAAATATGATTCCTTCTACATCTCATTTTGGAATTGAAGGATTTTTGGTTGGGGGAGTTCAAACAAAAAGAGGATTTTTTGACTACCGTCTCTTCTTTCTTCTTTATTTTTCCCTTTTATATCAATAACTCAATACAAATTAAATTATCTCGAAGAACTAAATGTTTGTTATGCTTAATATCTTTAGTTTGATCTGCATCTGTATTAACTCCGCCCTTCATTCGAGTAGCTTTTTTTTCGCCAAATTACCCGAGGCTTATGCCTTTTTCAATCCAATCGTAGATTTTATGCCAGTCATACCCGTGCTCTTTTTTCTCTTAGCCCTTGTTTGGCAAGCTGCTGTAAGTTTTCGATGAGATCTTTAATACTGTCCTAGAAACATTCCTGATTTATTTTAATTGAAAATCAAAGATTTGTATTTTAAGAAAATGAATAAAAACAATTGCTAAGATTAGATAATATATTACATTATGAAGCCTTACTCAAATTCAAACATTGAAATTCTTTATGGATAGTCGAGAGGAATCTAGATCACCTCATTTTCTTATTCTGATCTTGGTCAAAAACACTCTTTTTTTACCTCACAATACTTCATTTTGGTTGGGTATACCAAGACTTTTTTAGTAACGAAGGGGGAAATTCAGAGTCTTATTACAAAAATTAATTCGCGAAAATGCCTTTCTTGGTGCCAAAATGGGATATGTGGTACAAAAATAGAGAATCTATTTCCTTATTTCCCAAAAAAGCGATCTTGGAGATTGTGTAATGCTTACTCTCAAACTCTTCGTTTACACAGTAGTAATATTCTTTGTTTCTCTCTTCATCTTTGGATTCCTATCTAATGATCCAGGACGTAATCCTGGACGTGAGGAATAAAAAAATTAGGGGTTTCTATTTAGTATTTCCTTGCTTTATTTCTTCATTTTCAATTTTATTATGATTTTTTATATTTGATATAGTTTAAAACTATGAAAAAGCAAAAACACGGGCTCGGTATTTTCAAGTGATCAGAGGGAACGGAGAGAGAGGGATTCGAACCCTCGGTACGAATACCTCGTACAGCGGATTAGCAATCCGCCGCTTTAGTCCACTCAGCCATCTCTCCCATTACAAAAGGATAATTCATATGTAACATATGAAGTAAAGATTGATAAAAGTTTTTTTTTATCTTTCTTTATTTTATATTCTATGATATACCAATTTTATCAGTAATTCCATTTGGATAACGATTCAAAACATATATTTCCAATAGAACGTATATTTCCAATACAAAGAAAGAGTACCTCTTTGATTTAGAACGAAAGGTTATTTTATTCCCTCGGCCTGGCCAGCTACCCGACCAGGCCAGGCCGACCATTCGTTGTTATGATAGAAGTTAAATTTCTCATTATTCTCTTTCTTTTTCTTTCGTTTTATCAAACTTATTTAATTTCTTATTTATTTGAATACTTGAATAAATAAACATAAAGAATCAATTTCTATTCTAATCTAACCCCCTTTTTCTTCAGGGTAAATTTGTTTGAACATTTGAGTCTACAAACAAAATAAATACTGTAATTGAATTTATCACTCGATCCCGAATTCATAAGATCCGGCAGTTTAATAAATATAAGATTAAGGAAGGGAGTCGCTTCGAAAAAGTATAAGAGTTAAAAACTCTCCCTCTTTTTTTTTATCATTTCTTTGCTTTAAAGAATCGAGGAGAAAAAAGGAAATGGAAACTTGTGAATTGAATTCTTGCATAACTCAACCCATTTTGATGGTCCCACTTAAATGGACCCTTCAGTTCAGGCCGAACTTTCAATAACAACGCCGTCAGAATCCGAATTAAAGAAAATATATTATATATTCAAATTGAAATGAGCTCTCTTCGACTATTCCTCCCGGTGGAACACATCAAGCATTCGCTTGTTAATTATGTCTCACTCTCTTGTTGGACAAATGGTCCATTTATATGCTATATCATATTATAGCGGGTATAGTTTAGTGGTAAAAGTGTGATTCGTTCTATTAACAACTTAAAATAGTTAAGGGTTCTTTCAGTTTGATGCATATTCCGATCAAAAACTTTATTTCTTAAAAGGGTTTAATCCTTTACCTCTCTATGCTACATTTGAGAAAAAAAATACATTCTCGTGATTCATATCTAAAAGTCGTTAAAATTGAATAAAAAAATGGAATTACGAAACATAATTTTTTTTTAGTTGGATTAACCTTTCCAATTGAAATTAAGTATGAGTAAAAAATCTATGGATAAAGATCAAAAAGTTTATTTCTAATCGTAACTAGATCTTCAATTTTTTTTTAGGGGAAGATTGAAGCCAAATAGCTATTAAACAATGGCTTTAGTTTACTAGAGCCATCGACATATTGTTTCAGCTCGGTGGAAAGAAAATGCTTTTCCTCAGGATTGTCGCGAGTAGAAATAGGGAACGAAGTAACTAGAAGGATTTGTTGGAATCCCCCTCTTCTATTCTAGAGGGATCATCTAGAAAGCGACTCGTTTTAGATTCGATGCATTAAGACAGAAAAGCTGACATAGATGTTATGGATCGAATTTTTTTCTTTGAATTAGGATTTGCTAGGATCCTCCTTTTCCATACATCAAAATATCTTCCTTTTGTTTTGACTTTCGTTTACGTCTTAAATCTGGGAATCTATCTACCTTCCATAAAGGAGCCGAATGAAACCAAAATTTCATGTTCGGTTTTGCATTAGAGACGTTAAAAATGATGAATTGACGTCGACTATAACCCCTAGCCTTCCAAGCTAACGATGCGGGTTCGATTCCCGCTACCCGCTTCATATTAATTGATACATAGCTCGTTGATTGGCATATGCATTTTTATTATCTATAAGATATCCAATCTCATTGTTTTATCCGGAAAAGAAGAGTGTGCGAAAAAAAATTGGAACGAAAAGGAAGCGCCCATTGTCTAATGGATAGGACAGAGGTCTTCTAAACCTTTGGTATAGGTTCAAATCCTATTGGACGCAATTTTTTTACATTTCTTTTTGTAGATTTTTATACAAAAAACCATATTTTGAATGATTCGAATCGGAGACACCTCTCAACAATTCCTCTTGTACTAAGAGTCATCAATTTCTTTATGTTTGTTCCTGAAGTAGAAACAGTTCTATCTGCTCCGGAATAGTTTCCTTCAAAAGAGCTTCTGCTTCCTCGGTAAATATCTTCGTAGAAAATATTATTTCTTGTACCTGAGGTTTATTTGTTTTTAAATAAGTACGTAACTGAACTAGGAATTTCTTTACCTGCCCAAGCTCTAACGGATCAAGATAGCCATTTGCACCAGTATAAATAGTAACTATTTGTTCTTCTACGGTAAGAGGGGCTGATTGGGATTGTTTGAGCAACTCGCGTAATCGTTGACCTCTTGCCAATTGATTCTGAGTGGCTTTATCAAGATCAGAAGCAAATTGTGCAAAGGCTTCTAACTCGGCGAATTGAGCTAGTTCCAATTTTGATTTGCCAGCTACTTGTTTCATGGCTTTAATTTGAGCCGCGGATCCTACTCTAGAGACGGAAATACCCACATTAATAGCAGGACGTATTCCCGCATTGAATAGATCTGCGGATAAGAATATTTGTCCATCTGTAATGGAAATTACATTAGTAGGAATATACGCTG